CCAATTTTTATGAAATACAAGATGCTCATTGAATAATAAAAAACGAATCCTTGATGCTACAACTCCCGATATTCAAGGAGTGCGTTCTCTTATAGATCAAGAGAGTTATTTAAGTCTCATTCATATTATTATAAATATGGATAAACTAAAAAAAAGAAAAAAAAAAGACAAAAAAAAAGACAATACAATTAGAGATTCGTTGGATTCTCAAATTTAGAAGATATTTATTTAGGACAAGCTGAACTAAAACTAATATAATAGGAATATAGAAATAGGCTGAACTAAATGGGTTTGGCATCATGAACTTTCTACCGCGTAGAACCCTTAGATGAACTATATAAAATTACATAGGAGGGAATGAAAAAATAGAATATGAAAGAAAATACAAAGAAATAAAAGAGGGTCGAATTCTATTTGTACTGTATCTAAGATAAATTTTGGATATTCCTACCCTGCAATTCCTTTAGACTAGAGTTTTTAATCTTTTAAACAATTCATGTAATAACCAATTCATTTAACTTTTCGAATTTATATGAAGTATTAACATTCTTTTTGACCGCAAGGAAACATATTGTGAACAAATAATAAAAGAAGAGGAAAGATATTCTAATTTTTTTCTTTTACATACTTTATAACATATACTCTTTACTCAAAAAAAAAAAAAGACTATATCTCCAGACACCTAAATGCATAATTATGTATCATGATTTATACTATATTAGTATTCATGAATATATATGTTGATCTATATCATTTAATTAAGTTGTAGAATAGATACTCATACACAAATTAAGATACTCATACACAAATTAATCATGTGCCAGGAACCAGATTTGAACTGGTGACACGAGGATTTTCAGTCCTCTGCTCTACCAGCTGAGCTATCCCGACCATTCCCAACGCGTCATCTTTTTCATTTTACTAAAGGACTTGGGTCTATGTCAATTAAAAAAAAAGACGACAAAGTCTTCGAAAATCCTATTAAGGACTTGGAATGTTTTCTATCTTTTGTTTTGCTCAAAAATGTTTATTTGTATGTGTCTCATATCTATCACAAGACTTGTGAAAATAAAAAAAAAATTCAGCCCGGATACGTTTGTGAAAGAATCGAATGGATGAGAAAAGAAAGATAACGAATTGTGAACCGTTAACGAAAAGAGAGAATATAATAACAAATTAGGGAGTCGAACGAGCCCCTTTTTTATTTTGGGGATAGAGGGACTTGAACCCTCACGATTTCAAAAGTCGACGGATTTTCCTCTTACTATCAATTTCCTTGTTGTCGATATTGACATGTACAATAATGGGACTCTATCTTTATTCTCGTCCGATTAATCAATTATCTATCAGACTATGGAGTGAGTCAATTATCTATCAGACTATGGAGTGATTGATTTGATTAAGTAATATTCGATCCTTTCTTCAACTTGGAATCGATTCAAAACAATTATTTTTATTTTATTTCCTTTTTTAGATAAATATCCAATATCCAAAAAAAGAAAAATTCGGGTTATCATTAATCATTTGAGATATTATTTCAATACGTATACGTATGTATATAGGGTTTTCCTTTATTTTCTCTTTTCTGGCATTTTTTTTTTTTTTTTGACAGAAGGATTCCTTTACTTTTACTTTACTAATGAAAGACAGCCAACTCCATTTGTTAGAACAACTTCCATTGAGTCTCTGCACCTATCCCTTTTTTCTTTTATTCTGTCTTTTTTTCTTTTATTCTGTCTTTATAAACTTTTGTTTGTTTTCGTAAAACAGGATTTGGCTCAGGATTACCCATTATTTTATTCCAGGGTTTCTCTGAATTTGAAAGTTATCACTTAGTAAGTTTCCATACCAAGGCTCAATCCAATTAAGTCCGTAGCGTCTACCAATTTCGCCATATCCCCTTTGCTTTGTGTTTTGAGATTAAAATCTTATTATGCCATTCTCTTTTTTTTTTCTTTTGTTTCTTTCTTTTATATTCATATTCTACTGGAACTATTGAAGTTATTAAATACTGATTCCTAATAACTGATTCCTATAAAAAGGTTTCCTCTTCTTTATTATTTCTTGTCTATCTTCTTTCATCTCTATCGGAGACTCATATTTGGTATAATCAGAAACGATTCTATCATTTCTGTATCCGCAATTCAATATAGATGTATATATACCACATGTATTATATATGTCTCTCTTGCTCTCATTTTTCTCGGACAATTTGGAATACTCGAACGGTCAATTCCTTTTTTTTTTTCTATATTCATATTAATTATGAAGAACGAAGAATGAAAAGAATGACAAGTTAATAGCTAAGATTCTAGTAGTTTCCTAAATTCCTATGCATATACAATTTCTGTTATGTGAGCCCGCTTAGCTCAGAGGTTAGAGCATCGCATTTGTAATGCGATGGTCATCGGTTCGACTCCGATAGCTGGCTTTTCTATATTTGTTTGATTTCTTTTTTTTTTTTTTACATGATTGATAATGTCTGTTTGAAATAAAAGAA